TGCATTTATTAGTTGCAAGAAAGTTTATTAGGAAAAATAAGTAGATTGGGGGTTAAAATTAGACGAGGGAATATTTTTATGGAATTAAATTAATACTAATATTTAAGTTTCGTTTTTGTGGACTACTAGAATGGATAAAGCCTCTAGTGGGTTCACAGGTTTAATTTCAATGTTTTTGGGGTTTGGCATTGAGTTTTAGAGGTTTGGGGGAAGGGGGTTTGATAAGTGAAGTTTTAGTTGTTAAATGAATTTATGTCCACAAGCATTAATATATAGTTGGGGAGCTGGTTATGCGGACAAATGGTGCTTGAACGTGAGTTCGGCTACATGATAAGTTGACCTTCATGCCTTGACGGCTATGTTGAGTGATAGCATCCTAAAATAAAAAAATACCAAATGTATGAGACTACAGTTATGTTGATCATGGGCTGATTAGACCCGATACCATCGAGATGTCTTATTTAAGGGGAACGTATGGACGATAATACACTGAATGGCCCTGAAGTAAGAACCAGATGCCTGGTAAAGTTTCATGTTAGTCACCCCCAAGGTTTATGGGCCCGGAGCGAGAAGAGGGGTACTGGTGGGCGGGTTGCTGATTTCACGGAGGATGGTAGAAGTACAGACCAAATGTGGTGGGGGATAGTCATATGGACAAGAAAGGTTTATGACTTAATGGTGTATGTCTGATAACACAGTTATGTCATACAAGCATTATATTAATGTATTAAATAATATACATGTTTGATATAATTTAAAGTTAAATTTCAGTTTATGTCAGAATTCATTGATTAAATTTACTAGGGGTAAATAAATTAATGTACAATATACATAGATGTTCTAATGTGTTATATAATTTTATGTACTACTCAGGAAGTAGTTTAAGTAGAATATCAGCTTTGGGTGTTGATGGTAGGGATTAGTTCCTTCTTCTTGATGTCCTGAGAAGATAGTTGATTCTTCATTTTTGGTTTACAAGACCAAGGTAATTTTTATACTATCGGGACAGAGGCTTCATTTTAATATTTTGTCTTCGATTATTCCTGAAATGGGTATAAGGATAAGGATAATTGAGAAGTAGCTGATGGATGCTAATTGTCCAATAATAATGAATGGGTGTTCTACTGGTTGTCCTCCGATTCATGTTAGGATAAGAAGGTTTGCTACTAGAATTCAATATAGGGCTTGGGTGATTGGGCGGAAGGTTAGGCTTCGTTGTTTTGAGGTGTGAAGAAATGGTAAAAAAGCTAGAACAAGAATTGAAAGGACTAGAGCTACAACTCCTCCTAGTTTGTTTGGGATGGAGCGTAGGATGGCATAAGCAAATAGGAAGTATCATTCTGGTTTGATGTGGGGTGGTGTATTAAGGGGATTTGCTGGTGTATAGTTATCTGGGTCTCCTAGGAGGTCTGGAAAGAATAGGACTAAGATTATTAGGGAGAGGATAAGAATAAAAACTCCTAGGAGATCTTTGATTGTGTAGTAGGGGTGGAAAGGGATTTTGTCTGCGTCAGAGTCTAGTCCTGTTGGGTTATTTGAGCCTGTTTCGTGAAGAAATAATAAGTGGACAATTGCAAGAGCTGCAATGATGAATGGGAGAATAAAATGGAATGCAAAGAAGCGTGTTAGGGTAGCTTTGTCTACTGAGAAACCCCCTCAGATTCATTCGACTAGGGTAGTTCCGATATATGGGATAGCTGATAAGAGGTTTGTGATTACTGTTGCCCCTCAGAAGGATATTTGTCCTCATGGAAGTACGTAGCCTATGAATGCAGTTGCTATTACTGCGAATAGTAGAATAACTCCAATGTTTCATGTTTCCATGAAGGTGTAAGATCCATAATATATTCCTCGTCCTACATGCAGAAATAAGCAGATAAAGAATATAGAGGCGCCGTTTGCATGTATATAACGGATTAGTCAGCCGTAGTTTACGTCTCGGCAGATATGAGTTACTGATGAAAATGCTGTTATGGTGTCGGATGTGTAGTGTATTGCTAGAAATAGTCCTGTTACAATTTGGATAATTAGGCATACTCCTAGGAGGGAACCAAAGTTTCATCATGATGAAATGTTGGAAGGGGTGGGTAGGTCGATGAAGGAATGGTTAATAATTTTGAATAAGGGGTGGGATTTTCGGATGTTTGTCATTACTGTTTCTGTAGTTGAACTACAACGATGATTTTTCATGTCATTAGTCACAGTTGAATGCTGTGTAGAAATAATGACAAATTATATGTTTATATTAAGTTTATTATTTTTAACTGGTTGTTTAGGGTTGGCATTAAAGCCTTCGCCTATTTATGGGGGTTTAGGTTTGATTGTAAGTGGTTGTATTGGGTGTATTATGGTTTTAGGATTTGGGGGGTCTTTTTTAGGTTTAATGGTGTTTTTAATTTATCTTGGTGGAATGTTAGTTGTGTTTGGCTATACAACTGCCATGGCTACTGAAGAATATCCGGAAACTTGAAGTTCTAATTGGTTGGTTTTTAGTGTTATGGTTTTAGGACTTTTAATGGGGTTAGTTATGGTTTGTTTTTTTGATTATTATGGTAAGGTTGAATTAGTTGATTTTAGTGGTTTGAGTGACTGGTTAATGTATGAGGTTGATGATGTTGGGGTGATGCTAGAAGGTGGGGTTGGAGTTGCGGCAATATATAGTTGTGCAACTTGGATGATGGTGGTGGCTGGGTGATCATTGTTTGCGGGGATTTTTATTATTATTGAAATTACTCGAGATTAATATATAGGATAAGGGTTAATATTAATGTAATTAGGAAGGATATAAAGTAAAGTTTGACTAATCCTTTTTGGTTGGTAAGTATTTTGGATATGTGCATGTGTGTGATTGAGGTTGATTTTGGAATTGATTTTTCTAATCAGATAAGGTCTATAAGGTTAAGGGATAGTTTGAAACTTTGATTTAGGGCCTTTTGAGGGATTATTCGATGGATAATTGATGGATAATAACCTAGTGATGTTGAGAATGATGAGATTTGGGAGGGTTTGTTTGTAGTGAAGTTTAGAGTTAAGTTGTTAAGTTCTAGGGCTAATATAAATCCTAGGATTGAGATAAGTAAGGCTGTGGTTTTTAGATATCAGGGTATGGTAAGAATTTGAATGTTAGTTAGGGGGATGTTATATGAGATGAGAAATCCGGCTAAGATGCTTCCTAGTGCTAGGCGTATAATAGGGTTAGTTAGGTTGGGATTATTTTCGTTTATAATAATTAGTGGGGGATAACGTGGTTTTGTTATTACAACAAAGTAGATGATTCGTATGCTGTATATAGCAGTTATGGATGTGGCGATTAGTGTAATTAAAAGGGCTCAGGCGTTGGTATTGCACGTGTTAATGGATTCGATAATTAAGTCTTTTGAGTAGAAGCCTGTGAGAAAAGGCATGCCGGTTAGGGCTAGACTACCGATGGTCAGGCAAGATGATGTAAATGGTAGTGTTTTTAGTATATTACCTATTTTGCGGATGTCTTGTTCATCGTTTAGACTGTGGATGATTGATCCGGAGCATATGAATAGCATGGCTTTAAAGAATGCGTGGGTGCAAATGTGTAGAAAAGCTAGATGGGGTTGATTAATACCTAGAGTTACTATTATTAGCCCTAGTTGACTGGATGTGGAGAATGCTACAATTTTTTTGATGTCATTTTGTGTTAATGCGCAGATTGCTGTGAATAATGTGGTGAGGGCTCCAAGGCATAGTATTATTGTTAATATGATGTTGTTGTTTGAGGTTAATGGGTGAAATCGGATTATTAGGAAGATTCCTGCTACAACTATGGTACTTGAGTGTAGTAGGGCTGAAACGGGGGTTGGGCCTTCTATGGCTGATGGAAGTCATGGGTGAAGACCAAATTGAGCTGATTTACCAGTAGCTGCGATGAGGAGGCCTAAGAGTGGGATGAGACTGCTGTTATTGTTTGAAAAAATTTGTTGGAGATCTCAGGAGTTTGTATTTAGGCAGAATCATGTTATAGCTAGAATAAAGCCAATGTCTCCAATACGATTGTATAAGATTGCTTGGAGGGCTGCTGTATTGGCATCTGCACGGCCATATCATCATCCAATTAGGAGAAAGGATATAATTCCTACTCCTTCTCAACCGATAAAAAGTTGGAATAGGTTGTTAGCTGAGGTTAAAATTAGTATAGTAATTAGGAACAGTATTAAGTATTTGATGAATCGGTTGATATGTGGGTCTGAGTGTATATATCATGAGGAGAATTGTATAATAGATCAGGTTACAAATAAGGCTACGGATAGAAATAAGATTGAAAAGTAATCTATTTTGAAGCTTATTGTGAGTTTGATGGAGTTTATTGTGATTCAGTGCCAGTTAGTGATTATGTATTCTGTGTTAGAGTAGAAGAATAATAATAGAGGTAAGAGGCTTAGGAAGAATGAAAATTTGATTGATGTAGTGGCGTAAGAGGGGAAGTTAATTAGTTTGGGTAAATTAGTTATAGAAATAAGAATAGGTATTATTAGTAAGATAAAAATTATAAGAATTGAGGATGTAAAAATATTAATTACTTTTATTTGGATTTGCACCAAGGTTTTTGGTTCCTAAGACCAATGGATTACTTTTATCCTATAAAAGTAAGAAAGCCATGTGATTAGACATGGGGGCATGAGTTAGCAGTTCTTGCATACTTTCTTGGTGGGTAAAGAGTGTTATCTCTTGTTGTTAGATTCACAGTCTAATGTTTTTTGTAAACTATACTCACATATTGTTAATCCTGTAATAAGTTTAGGGTTTACGGTTAGTAGAATGAGTGGAATAATATGTAGGGCTATAAGTGTTAGTTCTCGTGTATGGGAGGGTTGTAGATTTTTTATATGGTTAGTAAGTTTACCTCGTTGAGTTGTGATAATTATATATATTGAGTATATAGCTGTAATAATGATGTTTATACCTATAAGGATAATAGAGGGGTTTGATCAAGAAAATATTGATATAATAATGAATAGTTCTCCTATGAGGTTAATTAATGGGGGAAGGGCTAGATTAGCTAGGCTTGCTATAAGTCATCATGTAGCTATTAATGGGAAGATTATTTGTAGGCCTCGGGCTATGATTATGGTTCGGCTGTGGATTCGTTCATAGTTAGTGTTAGCTAGGCAGAATAGAAGGGAGGAGGTTAGACCGTGGGCAATTATTAGTATTGTTGCTCCTGTAAAGCTTCATGGGGATTGGATCATAATTGATGCAATAACTAAAGCTATATGGCTTACTGATGAGTAGGCGATTAATGATTTAAGGTCTGTTTGGCGTAAGCAGATTGAGCTAGTTATAATTATGCCTCATAGTGAGAGTAGAATAAATGGATAAGCTATATGTTTTGTTAGGGGATCTAGAATAATAGAAATCCGTATTATGCCATAGCCACCTAGTTTGAGGAGAATGGCTGCTAGAATTATAGAGCCTGCGATTGGAGCTTCTACGTGGGCTTTTGGTAGTCATAGGTGGACACCATACAATGGTATTTTGATAAGAAATGCTATTATACATGCTAATCATAGAATGTTATTAGATCATGTTGGTTCTAGAGGATGGGTTGTGAGGGATAGAATTAGAAGGTTGAGTGTTCCTATTGAATTTTGGATTGAGATTAAGGCAATGAGGAGTGGAATTGAGCCGATTAGTGTATAAAATAGGAAGTAGATTCCTGCGTTTAGTCGTTCTGTTTGATTGCCCCATCGGGTAATAATAATGAGAGTAGGGATTAGGGTAGCCTCAAATAGGATATAAAATAGAATTAGTTCGGTTGCAGAGAATGTTATGATAAGGAGAATTTGGAGGCTAATAAGTATGGAAATGTAAAGTTTTTGGTTAAATATTTTTTCTTTTTTTATATGATTTTGACTAGCTATAAGTATTAGTGGCAGGAGTCAGGTTGTTAGGATGATTAATGGGGTGGATAGGGGATCTGAGGAGAATGTAGTTGAAAAGTTTAGGTTGTTTTCGTCGTTTTGTCATAGGAATATAAGGCTAATTAGGCTTACTAAGAAGCTATAAGAAGTAGTGTTAGTTCAGATTTTTTTGTTAGTTGAAAGTCAGGTTAATGGAAGGAGTATAATTGAGGGGAAGATAATTTTTAGCATTGTAGAAGGTTAAGGTTTTGTACGTAGTCGGTCCCGTATGTATTGGAGACTTTTACTAGGAGGGCTAGTCCTACTGCTGCTTCACATGCTGCGAATACTAAGATAGTAATGGGGATAGGTATGGAAGCTATGGAACTAGCGTTTAATGTAGATAATGAGGTTATAATAAATAGGGAAAGTATTATGCCTTCTAGACAGAGAAGGGTAGATATTAGGTGGGAGCGAAATATGAGGGTACCGAGGAGTGATAGTGTAAATGCTAGTGTTAAATTAAGGAAAGTAGATGTCATTGTTGGTAATTATGATTGTGATCATAATCTAATGAGTCGAAATCATTAATTTTATTTAAACTAATTACCAGTTATTCTGTTCATTCTAGTCCTTTTTGTAGTCATTCGTAGACTAGGCCAAGGGATAGGATGGTAACTAGGATAAATGCTGATGTTATTATTGTAATAATGTTAGTTGATTGAATTGCTCATGGGAGGGGAAGTAGAAGGGCAATTTCTAGGTCGAATAGTAGGAATGTAATAGCTACAAGGAAAAATTTTATTGAAAATGGAAGGCGGGCAGAGCTTGTTGGGTCAAATCCGCATTCGTATGGATTTGCTTTTTCTGTATATAGGTTCATTTGGGGTAGTCAGAATGCAATTAAAACGAGGATAAGTGATAGGAAGGTGTTAAATGTGATGATAATAAGTAAGTTAATTATTCTCTTCTGAAGATTATCAGAATCTACTGATTGGAAGTCAGTTGTATTAATTATACTAAGAGAATAAGATCCTCATCAATAGATAGAAACGTATAAGAAAAGTCATACTACGTCTACAAAATGTCAGTATCATGCTGCTGCTTCGAATCCAAAGTGATGTTTAGATGTGAAGTGAAATTTTAGTTGTCGTAGGAGGCAGACGATGAGAAATGTTGAGCCAATAATTACATGTAGGCCGTGGAATCCTGTTGCTATAAAGAATGTTGATCCATAGATTCCATCTGAGATAGAGAAAGATGTTTCAAAATATTCTGAGGCTTGGAGAACAGTAAAGTAGAGTCCTAAAGCAATGGTAATTAGTAGGGCTTGGTTTATGTGATTCCGTTTTCCTTCCATTAGGCTGTGATGAGCTCATGTGATTGATACCCCTGATGCCAGGAGTACAGATGTGTTTAGAAGAGGAACTTCAAGTGGATTAAGTGGTGTAATTCCTGTGGGAGGTCAGCAGCCTCCTAGATCGTGTGTTGGAACTAGGCTGGAGTGATAAAATGCTCAGAAGAAACCAGCAAAGAAGAATACTTCAGAGACGATAAATAGGATTATACCATATCGGAGTCCTTTTTGTACGATGGGGGTGTGATGTCCTTGGTATGTTCCTTCGCGGATAATATCTCGTCATCATTGATATATGGTTAGAATATTTGTTAATAGACCTAGAGATAGGAGTACAATAGAGCTGTAGTGAAATCATATTACTAATCCTGATGTAAGTAAAAGGGCAGAAAAAGCTCCTGTTAGTGGTCATGGGCTTGGATTTACTATGTGATATGCATGGGTTTGGTGGGTCATTATGTATTATCATGTAGGTATAGGCTTACTAGAAGGGTAAATACATAAGCTTGAATTAAGGCTACGGCAAATTCAAGTACTGTAAGAAGTAGAAGAATGATAAATGTAATTGTAGCAGTTGGTGGGCTAATGTTTATTAGGACTAGTGTGGCTCCTCCAATTAAATGCATTAGTAGATGTCCTGCAGTAATATTAGCTGTTAGTCGTACCGCTAATGCTATAGGTTGAATGAATAGACTGATAGTTTCGATGATAATTAGTATTGGGATGAGTGAAATAGGAGTTCCTTGAGGTAGGAAGTGGGCTAGGGAGCTTTTCAGTTTATGTCGAAATCCTAGGATTACAGCTCCTGCTCATAGAGGAATGGCTATGCTTAGGTTTATTGATAGTTGGGTAGTGGGTGTGAATGTATGTGGGAGAAGTCCTAGAAGGTTTGTGGATCCAATAAATATGATTAGTGAGACGATTATTAGGGTTCAGGTTCGTCCTTTTGGTGTGTGAATTAATATTATTTGTTTAATAATAAGTTTAATTAGTCAGTGTTGAAATGAATGTAAGCGGTTGTTAATGAGACGTTCTGATGATGGGAATAAGATTGATGGAAATATGATGATGGTAATAACAATTGGTAGACCTATTACTGTTGGTGTGATGAAAGAGGCAAATAGATTTTCGTTCATTTTAATTCTCAAGGGTTTTTTGTTTTTTCTGTGGCTACAATTTTAAGTGAGGGAGATGCTGGGAAAGTTTGTGAGGATAGTTTAAGTTGAAATAAAATAAATAATGTAATTATTGTAGAGATGATAGTAATAAATCATGTGGATGTGTCTAGTTGTGGCATGTCACTGTGGAGAATTGGGAATCTCTAACTTTAACTTAAAAGGTTAACGCTCTTAGCTTCGCAGTGAATTTAAATTATTGAGGCTGATCAGTTTTCAAAGTGTTTCAGTGGGACTATTTCAAGTACAATGGGTATGAAGCTATGGTTAGATCCGCAGATTTCAGAACATTGTCCGTAGAATAATCCTGGGCGATTTGATGTGACTGTAGCTTGATTTAGGCGGCCTGGAATTGCATCAGTTTTAAGTCCTAGTGAAGGGACAGCTCATGAGTGAAGAACATCTTCAGATGAGATTAGTATGCGAATTGGGAGTTCTATTGGTAGAACTACTCGATTGTCAACTTCTAAGAGACGTAGTTCACCTGGTTTTAAATCATTTGTTGGGATTATATAGGAGTCGAAGCATAAGTCTTCATAATCAGTATATTCGTAACTTCAATATCATTGATGGCCTATAGTTTTTACTGTTAAGGCAGGATTGTTAATTTCATCTATTATATATAGAATTCGTAGGGAAGGAAGGGCGATTAAAATAAGGATAACAGCTGGAAGAATGGTTCAGATTGTCTCTACTTCCTGTGCATCTATTGTGCTTGTATGTGTAAGTTTTGTTGTTAATATAAGTGAAATAATGTAGAGTACTAGGGAGCTAATAAGAAAAACAATTATTAGCGTATGATCATGGAAATTTATTAGTTCTTCTATGATAGGTGAGGTAGCGTCTTGTAATCCTAATTGAAATGGATAAGCCATATAAGATATATAGATTTTAGGTCTATAATTTAACTTTGACAAAGTTATGTAATTATTTTACTAATATCTCATTGAGAAAGACATAGTGGTTATGGGATTGGCTTGAAACCAGTTTTAGGGGGTTCGAATCCTTCCTTTCTTATTTTACTTTTACATAGGAAGGTTCTTCGAATGTGTGATAAGGTGGTGGACATCCGTGAAGTCATTCTAGGTTAGTAGAGGAATAGGAAACTGAGAGTACTTCTCGTTTTGAGGCGAAAGCTTCTCAGATTATAAAGATTATTACGAGTACAGCTGTTAATGAAATAAATGATCCTATAGATGAGACTGTGTTTCATGTAGTATAGGCGTCTGGGTAGTCGGAGTATCGTCGTGGTATTCCTGATAATCCTAGAAAGTGTTGTGGAAAGAATGTTATGTTAACTCCTACAAATATAATGGCGAAATGGGCTTTTGCTCATGTATCATCTAGGGTGTAGCCTGAGAATAATGGGAATCAGTGTACAAAGCCGGCTATAATGGCAAATACAGCTCCCATGGATAAAACATAATGAAAGTGAGCTACTACATAATATGTATCGTGAAGGACAATGTCTAGTGAAGAGTTTGATAGGACAATTCCAGTTAGCCCTCCAACTGTAAATAAGAAAATGAATCCTAGAGCTCATAGTATAGCTGGTGATCATTTAATATTTCCGCCATGCAGAGTTGCAAGTCAGCTGAAAACTTTTACACCAGTAGGGATAGCAATAATTATAGTAGCTGATGTAAAGTAGGCTCGTGTGTCTACGTCTAAACCTACTGTGAACATGTGATGAGCTCATACAATAAATCCTAGAAATCCAATAGATATTATAGCTCATACTATTCCTATATAACCAAATGGTTCTTTTTTTCCGGAGTAATAAGTGACTACATGAGAGATAATTCCAAATCCTGGGAGAATTAAAATATATACTTCTGGGTGTCCAAAGAATCAGAATAAATGTTGATAGAGGATAGGGTCTCCGCCTCCTGCTGGATCGAAAAAGGTTGTATTTAAGTTTCGGTCTGTTAATAGTATTGTAATTCCTGCAGCTAGTACTGGAAGTGAGAGGAGTAGGAGGACTGCTGTAATAAGTACAGATCATACAAATAGAGGTGTTTGGTATTGGGTCATGGCTGGAGGTTTTATATTAATAATAGTAGTGATGAAGTTGATAGCCCCTAGAATAGAGGACACACCAGCTAGATGAAGAGAGAAGATAGTTAGGTCTACTGATGCTCCTGCGTGAGCTAGGTTGCCAGCTAGAGGGGGATAAACAGTTCAACCTGTTCCGGCTCCTGCTTCGACTATAGATGATGCTAAGAGAAGAAGAAATGATGGGGGGAGGAGTCAAAAACTCATATTGTTTATTCGGGGAAATGCTATGTCAGGGGCTCCAATTATTAGTGGGACAAGTCAGTTTCCGAAGCCTCCAATTATTATTGGTATTACTATAAAGAAAATTATTACAAATGCATGGGCTGTGACAATGACATTATAAATTTGGTCATCTCCTAGTAGAGCGCCTGGTTGTCCTAATTCAGCTCGAATTAGGATGCTTAAGGCTGTTCCTACTATTCCAGCTCAGGCTCCAAATAGAAGGTAAAGGGTTCCGATATCTTTATGGTTAGTTGAAAATAGTCAACGATTTACGAACATAGGTAAAATGGCTGAGTAAGCATTAGACTGTAAATCTAAACACAGAGGTTGAGTCCTCTTTTTACCAAGCCTTAAGGTGATAATCATGTCGAATTGCAAATTCGAAGGTGTAGAATCTCCCTTCTACTAAGGCTTCTCCCGCCCTTTTTCTGATAGGCGGGAGAAGTAGATTGAAGCCAGAAGTAGGGTATTTAGCTGTTAACTAAATTTTCGTGGGTTTAAATCCTTCCAATCTAGGTAAGGTCTTAGCTTAATTAAAGTGATTGATTTGCATTCAATAGATGTAGGAATAGTCTTACAGTCCTTATCAGAAGTTAAACTTGTTTGTTTTCTTAGGGCTTTGAAGGCTCTTGGACTAGTAATATCCTAAACTTCTATATTATTAGTTGTGGTGAGAGTGGTAGGGTGAGGGTGCTGATGATGGTAAGGGTTGGTAGAATAAGGTTGTGTTTGTAGTTTATATGGTATGGAATTATTTTGGAGTTATTGTTAGTTGGAAATATGGTAAGTGAAGTTGAGTAAATTAGGCGTGTATAGAAGAATAAGTTTAATAAGGCTATTATAGCTATTAATGTTGATAAAGTTGAGCAGTTATTTTTTAGTAATTCTGAGATAATGGCTCATTTTGGTAGGAATCCTGTAAGTGGCGGTAGGCCTCCGAGAGATAGGAGGATCAGGGAGGTTATGGTAAGAATTGTTGGTATCTTGTTTCATAGAAGTGAGATGGAGTTGATTGTTGTAGAAGAATTTAATGTAAGTGCTATAAATATTGGAATTGTTATGATAATGTAGATGATTAGGTTTAGTAATATTAGGTTTGGATTATATGGAAGGATTGCTATTATTCATCCTATGTGGGCAATTGATGAGTATGCTATAATTTTTCGTATTTGTGTTTGGTTTAGTCCTCCTCATGCTCCTATGAAAATTGATGTAATTGCGAGGATTGCTGTGATGGTTGGATTTAGTAGATGGTAAATTTGGAATAAAATTGAGAGGGGAGCAATTTTTTGTCATGTAAGAAGGAGGAGTCCGGTATGTATTGGGATTCCTTGAGTGACTTCGGGTAATCAGTAGTGAAATGGGGCTAATCCAAGTTTGATTGATAGTGAGATTAGTGTTATGTTGAGTAAAATGTTATTTGTTTGTTGTTGGAAGGTTCAGGTTCCTAGCTGTTTATAGTTTAATACAATAGCTAGGAGGATAATCATTGAGGCTGTTGCTTGGGTGATGAAGTATTTTGTTGCAGCTTCAGTTGATCGTGGGTTTTTTTTGTTAATTAGTAGAGGGATAATTGCTAGGAGGCTTATTTCTAGGCCTACTCACATTAGTAGTAAATTAGAGCTTAATATTGTAATTATAGGTCCTATAAAGATAGTAATGTAAATAATGATTAGGGTGATTGGGTTGATTAGTACGGGAAGGGTTTAAACCAACATTTTCGGGGTATGGGCCCGATAGCTTAATTAGCTGACCTTACTGTGTAGGATGTGGTGTATGGGTAGCACGGAGAATTTTGAATTCTTAGGTGTAGGTTCGATTCCTATTGTCCTAGAAATAAGAGGGCTTAAACCTCTATGATTTACTCTATCAAAGTAATTCTTTTATCAGACATATTTCTATATGTAAGGTGGGATACCTGCTGTGAAGATTGGAATGGAGATGTGTCATATGCAGAATGCTAATGTTAGTGGGAGGAAATTTTTTCATAGGAGGTGTATGAGTTGGTCATATCGAAAGCGTGGGTAAGATGCTCGGATTCATAGGAATATTGTTGATAAAAATAGAGTTTCTGTTATAAAGTTGGTTGAGTAAAATTCTGGGAAGTTAATATTATGTAGTGGACCTAGAAATACAATGGATGTTAGGGCATTTATTAGAATGATATTAGTGTATTCAGCTATGAAAAATAATGCGAATGGACCTCCGGCGTATTCAACGTTGAATCCTGAGACTAGTTCTGATTCTCCTTCTGTTAGGTCGAATGGAGCTCGGTTTGTTTCTGCTAGGGTTGAGATATATCATATTATGGCTATTGGTCAGGCTGGAATTAAGAGTCATATATGTTCTTGAGTGGTAATAAGTGTTTGTAGGGAAAAGGAGCCGTTTATTAGGAGAACTGAGAGCAAGATGATAGCTATTGTTACTTCATAGGAGATTGTTTGGGCGACGGCTCGTAGGGCTCCAAATAGGGAGTATTTTGAGTTTGATGCTCATCCTGATCATAGGATAGAGTAGACGGAGAGGCTTGATGTAGCTAGGATAAATAGAATTCCTAGGTTTAGATTAATTAGTGGATGGGGTATGGGTAGTGGAATTCATAGACTTAGGGCTAATGTAAGTGATAGAGTTGGGGCAATAATAAATAGGGATAGGGAGGTAGTTAGGGGACGTATGGGTTCTTTGGTAAATAGTTTTATGGCATCTGCAAATGGTTGGAGAATGCCATAGGGGCCTACGATATTTGGACCTTTTCGTAGTTGTATGTAGCCTAGAATTTTCCGTTCTACTAGTGTTAGAAAGGCTATGGCAATTAGAATGGGGACTAAAAGTGTTAGGATGTTAATAAAATACACTATTAGGGAGAGGATTTGAACCTCTGGGGAAAAGGTTTTAAATCTTACGCAATTTCCTGGCTCTGCCACCCTAATAACCTGGTCTAGGTGAGTTTGTTGTACATATATATTTTATTGAGATTTAATTCATAAATTATGTTAAGAGCGCTTTTGTTAAGGTGGCTCTATTTCTCTTATCCTTTCGTACTGGGAGAAATTGTTAATAGATAGAAACCGACCTGGATTACTCCGGTCTGAACTCAGATCACGTAGGACTTTAATCGTTGAACAAACGAACCATTAATAGCTTCTGCACCATTGGGATGTCCTGATCCAACATCGAGGTCGTAAACCCTAATTGTCGATATGGACTCTTAAATAGGATTGCGCTGTTATCCCTAGGGTAACTTGGTCCGTTGATCAATAAATTGGGTCAATAAGATATTTAATTTCACTTCGACTTGTTAGTCTAGGTTAAAATCATTCGGAGGTTTTTTTGTTCTCCGAGGTCACCCCAACCAAAATTTATAGTTTATGCTATAGTTTTTGATCCATTAGGTTTAGTTTGGATAATAGTTAAACTAATTAATTTAAGCTCCATAGGGTCTTCTCGTCTTATTATTATATTCCAGCCTCTTCACTGGAAGGTCAATTTCACTGATTAAAAATAAGAGACAGTTGAACCCTCGTTTAGCCATTCATTCTAGTCCCTAATTAAGGAACAAGTGATTATGCTACCTTTGCACGGTCAGGATACCGCGGCCGTTTAACTTTAGTCACTGGGCAGGCAATGCCTCTAATACTTATTATGCTAGAGGTGATGTTTTTGGTAAACAGGCGGGGTTCGTGTTTGCCGAGTTCCTTTTATTTTTTTTAATCTTTCCTTGGAGCACGCCAGTGTTGGGTTAACAGAATAATTTTAGGCAGTTTGATTAGTGGGGTAGTGCTTATAGTCTGATAATTGACAATGGTTATCCGGGTTGTCATACACTTGTGCGGGGAGAATATTATTCTTGTTACTCATACTAACAGTATCTCATCTATGTTGTTATAGATTAACCCAATTGTTTTATAGGAATTTATAGAGATTTGTGATATTAAGTATTTTTAATGTTGAGCTTGAACGCTTTCTTTATTGGTGGCTGCTTTTAGGCCTACTATGGTTAAATGATTAATGTTATTTATTCACTATTTAAGGTTTTTCCTTTGTCTAAAGAGCTGTCCCTCTTTTGACTATATTTTAAACTTATATTTTGATTTGTTGTTCTTATGGTAAGTTTAAAGTTGAACTGAAGTTCTTTTTTGGGTAACCAGCTATCACCAAGCTCGTTAGGCTTTTCACCTCTACCTAAAAATCTTCCCACTATTTTGCTACATAGACGGGTTGATTCGTAAAATTGTTTTTAGGTAGCTCGTTTGGTTTCGGGGTTTCTAGCTTAAGTTCTTTTAGCTAGGGGTTTTCTAGTTAATTCATTATGCAAAAGGTACAAGTTTTAATCTTTGCTTGTTATTACTTTTAAGTTGTCTTTCATCTTTCCCTTACGGTACTATTTCTATAGCTTCTGGTAGATAATTTCTTTCTCCAATACTTTTAAGGAAGGACTGAATGTTTTAATTTAGATAAATAAATATAGTTATGTTTGTGTGTGCCAGAGCTAGATTTAGTTCAAAGTGTTCATTTTTATGAATTCTTCTGGGTGTAGGCCAGATGCTTTAATTTAAGCTACACTGTGATTATTCCAAGCACACTTTCCAGTATGCTTACCTTGTTACGACTTATCTCCTCTCGTAAATCTGTTAGTAGCATTATTTATATTTTTTGTTGATTTAGTTTGAGGAGGGTGACGGGCGGTGTGTGCGTACTTCATTGCTCTATTCAATTAAGCTCTCTATTCTTAATTTACTACTAAATCCTCCTTTGTCCTTTAATTTCATAAAGGGTATCGTGATGTTCTTTGGAAAGAAAATGTAGCCCATTTCTTCCCACTCCATTGGCTACACCTTGACCTAACGTTTTTATGTTTGATTCTTGTGCTTACTTTATTTCCTTTTTAGGGTTTGCTGAAGATGGCGGTATATAGGCTGAATTAGCAAGGAGTGGTAAGGTAGAACGGGGTTTATCGGTTATAGAACAGGCTCCTCTAGATGGATATAAAGTACCGCCAAGTCCTTTGAGTTTTAAGCTGTGGCTAGTAGTTCTCTGGCAAATAATTTTGTTGTATGTTAATTATTTAAGTTTAGGGCTAAGCATAGTGGGGTATCTAATCCCAGTTTGGATCTTAGCTATCGTGTGTTGTGCTAGTTATAGAATTACTTTCGTTGTTGAGTTTAGGTCCTAACAATGAATTTTCACATATAAGTTGGATTTTAATTCTATTGGCTGAATTTTTAGTTAACACGTTTTACGCCGAGAATAATTAGTTAGGGTTAATCGTATGACCGCGGTGGCTGGCACGAAATTTACCAACCCTTAAAGGTATAGCTTAGTCAAACTTTCGTTCATTGCTTAATATTTATCACTGCTGGGTCCCGTGGGGGTGTGGCTAGGCAAGGCGTCTTGAGCTATAATATGTACTTGATACCCTCTCCTCAAGTTTTAGAATAAATGTTTGAGGGATTTTACACCGGTTTATGGATATTTGCATGTGTAATCTTACCTTCAACTAATTATAAGGCTAGGACCAAACCTTTGTGTTTATGGGATTATAAAATCCATCTAAGCATTTTCAGTGCTTTGCTTTATGATAAGCTACATTAAC